ATACAGTTCGAACTATCTGTGGCGTATTAGGTATCAAAATTTGGATATTTATAGATGAGGAATAAAAAGGCTTTCCTTGACTTTTCTTTTTTTTTTTACCCCCAAAATCCAACAAAAAATAAGAAACTAGTCCATTTTTTTGATTAAAGATAAAAAAAGAGCTCTTAATTCCGTAATTCTTTAATTTTATAGGGTTGAATAAAAATTCGATTGAATTTTTGATATAATTGCTATGCTTAGTGTGTGACTCGTTGGTTTTTTTAGGGATAAGATTAAAAAAAAAGCCCCCTAGTATAAACTAATAACTATAGAACTAAAAACCAACTCATTACTTCGCATTATCTAAATCCAACAAACCAGTCAAGATATGATAGATTATTCATATCATTGTAGCAACTGAAATCTCTTTTTCATAAACTAAAAAAATAAAAAAATCTGATTCTAAGTTGTGAACCAGAATATAGAAAAAAGATGTGGGTAGAGGGATGAGAGAAAGAGAGAAAAAGAATATCGATGATATAGAATTCCAATATGTAAGGTCTATGAGTCATCTCATAAAAGGCAATGTAATAAAGCATCAATACTGATTCATACATAATTAAATGATAGATATAGAACAAAAAAACCAAGAGCCCTGAGCCAATAAAGACTAAGAAAATTGACTCAAGAACAAATTGAATTAAGAGCTCCGTTGTAGAATTAAGACCTAACCATTAAACAAGAAGCGATGGGAACGATGGAACCCATGAATGCAGAAGATTTTATTGAAACCAAAGCCTAACAATTCATTGGTTGGGATGGCGAAAGGAACTGAGAAAAAATTTATCTATTCTGATCTGAGACGTAATGAACTAACCTTACAACTGAAATAGATATTAGAGTAAATATTCGCCCGCGAAAACGTTATTTTTTGGATTGCTAAATTTTGGATTTAGGGCAATCCGATACGATAAAATGAAAAAAAAAATATTTTTGATAAAAATAAAAAATAAATAGAAATATATATTTAATATGTTTAGTTATATATCCAAAATACCTAAACAAGGTATATACAAATGACTAATAGATTAGATGAAATATCAAAGAATCTCGCAATTTCATCTATTATTCATTAAACATATTTCAATTCAAATTAAATATTTTGAATACTTTTATTCGTGAGGAGCTGGATGAGACGAAACTCTCACGTCCGGTTCTGTAGTAGAGATGGAATTCAGAAACAACCATCAACTATAACCCCAAAAGAACCAGATTCCGTAAACAACATAGAGGACGAATGAAGGGAATGTCTTATCGAGGTAACCATATTAGTTTCGGTAAATATGCTCTTCAAGCGCTTGAACCCGCTTGGATCACATCTAGGCAAATAGAAGCAGGGCGCCGGGCAATGACACGAAATGCACGTCGTGGTGGAAAAATATGGGTACGTATATTTCCCGACAAACCGGTTACAGTAAGACCCACAGAAACACGTATGGGTTCGGGTAAGGGCTCTCCTGAATATTGGGTAGCTGTTGTTAAACCAGGTCGAATACTTTATGAAATGGGCGGAGTCGCAGAAAATATAGCCAGAAAAGCAATTTCAATAGCAGCGTCCAAAATGCCTATCAAAACTCAATTTATTATTTTGGTATAAGAATGTAGAACTAAAGAAAATAGAGCCTGGAAATGAAAAAGGCAAGGTTTCTTTTTTTTCTTTTGACAAAGAATATTTCTTTCTTTTTTTTTTTTTTGCATTGAAACAACAAATAAAAAAATGATTCAACCTCAGACACATTTGAATGTAGCAGATAACAGCGGGGCTCGAGAATTGATGTGTATTCGAATCATAGGAGCTAGTAATCGTCGATATGCTTATATTGGTGACGTTATTGTTGCTGTGATTAAAGAAGCAGTGCCAAATATGCCCCTAGAAAGATCAGAAGTGGTCAGAGCTGTAATTGTACGTACCCGTAAGGAACTGAAACGTGACAACGGTATGCTAATACGATATGATGACAATGCCGCAGTTGTCATTGATCAAGAAGGAAATCCTAAAGGAACTCGCGTTTTTGGTGCGATCGCCCGGGAATTGAGGCATTTAAATTTTACTAAAATAGTCTCATTGGCGCCCGAGGTATTATAATAGTCTTAAAATATAAGATGAGACTATGATATAGTTATAGTAGGGTATTAGAAAGAAATAGATTCAAATTCATTTAGTAGATTGTGGTTTACGCATATACCTTTAATTTAATAATATAATTTTTATTCATAAACAAATAAAATAAGTAAAAAAAAGCAAAAAACATGTTGATTATATCAAAATTTTTGGGCAACAAGAATTTTACTCCATTATGAGTAAGGACACTATTGCTGACATATTAACCTCTATACGCAATGCTGATATGGATAGAAAAAGAGTCCTTCGAATAGCATATGCTAATATCACCGAAAACATTGTTAAAATACTTTTACGAGAAGGTTTTATCGAAAATGTGAGGAAACATCGAGAAAGCGACAAATATTTTTTGGTTTCAACCCTGCGACATAAACGAAATAGAAAAGGGCCCTATAGAAATCTTTTAAATTTAAAACGGATCAGCCGGCCTGGTTTACTAATCTATTCTAACTATCAAAGAATTCCTAGAATTTTAGGCGGAATGGGAATTGTAATTCTTTCCACTTCTCAAGGTATAATGACAGGCCGAGAGGCTCGACTAAAAGGAATAGGCGGAGAAATTTTGTGTTATATATGGTAATACTTCTTATATCTGCATTGGATACGAGACTTCCTATTTGTTGTTAAAAAAAAACTAAAAAAAAAACGCGAAGTATATAATCTTATTCCTCCTACATTAGTTAATACTTTAAGGAGGTTTTACCCGGAATGAAAGAACAAAAATGGATTCATGAGGGTTTAATTACTGAATCGCTTCCCAATGGTATGTTCCGGGTTCGTTTAGATAATGAGGATCTTATTTTAGGTTATGTTTCAGGAAAGATCCGACGTAGCTTTATACGGATACTGCCAGGAGATAGAGTCAAAATTGAAGTAAGTCGTTATGATTCAAGCAGAGGGCGTATTATTTATCGACTCCGCAACAAAGATTCGAATGATTAGGTGGTTTTTTAACTTTAATATTCTCCTTTTCGTGGGAATACGATTCGAAATTGAAAATTTCAAGAAACTTATTTTCTTCCAAGAAGTCGATTCAAAATTAAGGTTAAGGTATGAAAAATATGAAAATAAGAGCTTCTGTTCGTAAAATTTGTGAAAAATGTCGACTAATCCGTAGGCGGGGACGAATTATAGTAATTTGTTCCAACCCGAGACATAAACAAAGACAAGGATAGTCTAAAAAAGACTTTCTAAAAGACCCGATCTACAAATAAAAAAAGGATCCGTTTTGATAAGAAATGGATATATCCATTTATCTATATATATATATGACTCATATTTATGAGATGATAAAATATGGCAAAAACTATACCAAGAATTGGTTCGCGTAGGAATGGACGTATTAGTTCACGTAAGAATACACGTAGAATACCAAAGGGATTTATTCATGTTCAAGCAAGTTTCAATAATACCATTGTGACTGTTACAGATGTAAGAGGTCGAGTGGTTTCTTGGTCTTCTGCCGGTACTTGTGGATTTCGGGGTACAAGAAGAGGGACACCTTTTGCTGCTCAAACCGCAGCTGGAAATGCTATTCGTACAGTAGTCGATCAAGGTATGCAACGAGCAGAGGTCATGATAAAGGGTCCCGGTCTCGGAAGAGATGCAGCATTACGGGCTATTCGTCGAAGTGGTATACTATTAACTTTTGTACGGGATGTAACTCCTATGCCACATAATGGCTGTAGACCCCCTAAAAAAAGACGCGTGTAAAAAAAAATCAACATTAAAGAAATTTCAAGAGAAATAAACAATTCGACCAAATAATATTATATTACTATGGTTCGAGAGAAAGTAACCATATCTACTCGGACACTAGAGTGGAAGTGTGTTGAATCGAGGACAGACAGTAAGCGCCTTTCTTATGGACGTTTTCTTTTGTCTCCACTTATGAAAGGTCAAGCCGACACCATAGGCATTGCGATGCGAAGAGCTTTACTTGGAGAAATAGAAGGAACATATATTACACGTGCAAGATCTGAGAAAATACCACACGAATATTCTACCATAGTGGGTATTCAAGAATCAGTACATGAAATTTTAATGAATTTGAAAGAAATAGTATTGAGAAGTAATTTATACGGAACTTGTGACGCGTCTATTTGTATTAAGGGTCCTGGGTATGTAACAGCTCAAGATATCATCTCACCGACTTATGTGGAAATCGTTGATAATACACAACATATAGCTAGCTTGACGGAACCGATTGATTTTTGTATTGGATTACAAATTGAGAGGAATCGCGGATATCGTATAAAAAGTTCAAATAACTTTCAAGACAGAAGTTATCCTATCGATGCTGTATTCATGCCTATTCGAAAAGTAAATCATAGCATTCATTCTTATGGGAATGGAAATGAAAAACAAGAGATACTTTTTCTCGAAATATGGACAAATGGAAGTTTAACTCCGAAAGAAGCGCTTCATGAAGCGTCCCGAAATTTGATTGATTTATTTATTCCTTTTTTCCATACAGAAGAAGAAAACTTAAATTTAGACGACAATCAACACAAGGTTACTTTACCTCTTTTTACCTTTCATGATAAATTGGTTAAACTAAGGAAAAACAAAAAAAAAATTGCATTGAAATATATTTTTATTGACCAATTAAAATTGCCTCCCAGAATCTATAATTGCCTCAAAAGATCCAATATATATACATTATTGGATCTTTTGAATAACACTCAAAAGGATCTTATGAAAATTGAACATTTTCGTATAGAAGATGTAAAAGAGATATTGGGCATTCTAGAAAAGCAGTTTGAAATAGATTTACCGAAAAATTCGTTTTAAATCTGTTAGATTTGGATTTTTTTCATCTTTTTTTTTCCAAAACAAG